CAATATCAATAGATATTTCAACCTAACGTTTTTATTTTTAATTACGAAATCAAATTAGAGGTTGCATTAGTTCACGAATCATGACAAGAATTATATCTCTATATAGAGAAAGAGAAAAATATCTTTTTCTAGTGCAATTCCATTCAGTCTTTCGAGTTTTTTTCGTTCCTATTCTCCTTTCTCAAAAAAAGGGGGACGTTAAACAAAGTTAAAGGATTACTTCGTTCTTGATAGTTATTTACTTAATCGGTGAATAGAAGTATACTCTGGATCGGAATCGTGGGAAGTACTCCTTGATCATTTCTACCAATTTAAAGCCCCAATTAGAATTCTTTTTATCCAGAGAAAAATAGACTTACATAATCTCTATTACGAATCCTTTGTGTACCTTAGTGTTCCTAGCTATCCACTCATTTTTATCAATCTACTTTCGGGTAATACATATGCTAATAGAAAGTAAAAACCCCATAAAGTTGATCTTTTGAACCCGCTTCAAGTTATGATGACTAATCAATCAATCTTGGGGTAAACAATCTCTAATACTTATGTTTACTTTTCGTAACTCTTGTACATAGGAAATGAGATTCAATCTTTTACTGCAAATTTATAAGCCGTTTCTTTCACTCATATAACTATCTGGTTTCCTTCATCAACCCCCGAATAATGAATAAAAAACAAAAATAGATATTCAAATCATGACACTTCCTTCCTAGAAAGAAAAGAAGTAGGGGCCATTTATGTCTTAACGAATCACACGTAGAGATATTGATAACACACATAGAGTTAATGGTATTTCATAACTAATTGATTGAGCAGCAGCTCGTAGACCACCTAAAAAAGAATATTTATTATTTGAGCCATATCCTGACATAAGAAGGCCGACAGGAGCAATACTTGAAATAGCAATCCATAAAAAAACACCGATACTGAGATCGGCTAGAACAAGGTGATAACTAAAAGGAATTACTAAATAACTTAATAAAATTGATATGACTGCTATAGATGGTCCAATACTGAATAAACGAGTATCTCCTCTAGATGGAAGAAGATTCTCTTTGAAAAGTAATTTGGTACCATCTGCTAGAGCTTGAAGAATTCCCAAAGGTCCTGCGTATTCAGGACCAATACGTTGTTGTATACCCGCGGATATTTCTCTTTCTAACCAAACAATTACGAGTACACCTATTGTGATTCCTAATACAGGAGTAAAAATAGGAATAAGCATCCATATGATCCCATAGACCTCTTTTAAGGATTCCAATCTAGAAAAAGAATTGATAGCTTGTACTTCTGTTGTATCAATTATCATTTTAACGATCAACTTCTCCCATAATGATATCTATACTACCTAGTATCGTCATAATATCAGCCAATTTCATTCTTTTAACTAACTGAGGAAGAATTTGCAAATTAATAAACCCCGGTGGGCGAATTTTATAGCGCCAAGGAAAAACACCCTTATCTCCTATCAGAAAAATTCCCAATTCTCCCTTTGGTGCTTCGACTCTAGCATAAAGTTCTTGCTTCGACAATTCAAAAGTCGGAGAAGGTTTTTTACTAATGAATCGATAGTCAAACTCATTCCATACAGTATCTTTTACTCTATCAAAGCGGCGGATTTCTAAATTTTCATAGGGCCCTCCCGGAATTCCTTCTAGCGCCTGTTGAATAATTTTTATGGATTCTGTCATTTCACTGATTCGTACTAAATAACGAGCTAATGAGTCCCCCTCTTTTTGCCATTGGACTTCCCAATCAAATTCGTCGTAACACTCATAATGATCAACTTTACGAAGATCCCATTGTATTCCAGAAGCTCGTAGCATTGGTCCCGACAAACCCCAATTTATTGCTTCCTCTCCACCAATAATGCCTACTCCTTCAACCCGTTCTAAAAAAACGGGATTCCGTGTAATAAGCTTCTGATATTCAGCAATTCCTGTTAAAAAATAATCGCAAAAATCCAAACATTTATCTATCCAGCCATGAGGTAAATCAGCAGCGACTCCGCCAATACGAAAAAAATTGTGCATCATTCGCATACCGGTGGCAGCTTCGAATAGGTCATATATCAATTCTCTTTCTCGAAAAATATAAAAGAAAGGAGTCTGTGCCCCAATATCTGCCATAAAAGGGCCAAGCCATAACAAATGCGAAGCTATACGACTTAATTCCAACATAATGACTCTGATATAACTGGCCCTTTTAGGGACTTGAATATTGCCTAATTGTTCTGGCGCATTTACAGTTATTGCTTCTGTGAACATAGTAGCTAAATAATCCCAACGTGTTACATAAGGCAAATATTGTATAATTGTTCGGTTTTCCGCAATTTTTTCCATACCTCGGTGTAAATAACCCAATATTGGTTCACAGTCAATAACATCTTCACCATCTAGAGTAACAATGAGTCGAAGAACACCATGCATTGATGGGTGGTGAGGTCCCATATTTACTATCATGAGGTCTTTTCTTGTAGCTGGTCCAGTCATAGTTTTTTCCTGATTCATTCTTCCATGAATTGCTGAAAGCGAAAAGAAGTTGATCAAACTTTAACCGATAATTCAAACAAACTCTTCAAATTAACGAGTTTTTCTCTCTCGAATACCCAACTGGCCTATTAATTCTTTATAACGCACTCCATTTTTTTTTGACAAATAAGCCAGCAACCGTTGACGTTTTCCCAGAATTTTCCGCAGACCTCTCTGAGATAAATAGTCTTTTTTGTGTAATTCCAAATGTGAAGTAAGTCTACGTATCTTATTGGTGAAACTTACTACTTGAAATTCAACAGATCCTCTGTTTTCTTTGTTTTCTTCTTGTTCTTGAAAAATAATTGAAATAAATGAATTTTTTACCATAAAATAATTTAATACCCCCCTTTACAAATATTTATTTTATTGATCAGTAATAATAATATCAGAAATTTTAATGTAGTATACACAATAATCATAATTTCTTTATAGACTCCTGATTTTATCAATTAACATTAATCAATCCGATTTTGAGTTCATTTGGATAATGATACAAAAGACGATACAAAATAGTTTAGTACGAAGATTCTGTTGATTAATTTATAGCTTTAATTGATACGTCATTTCCTTATTATTGCACTATCCTACATCGGAATGTAAGGCAGTGCATATGTGCATCTGGTTGCTTACATATAACATTAATATATACAGATCACGGACAGAAGAAAAAATGAAAAATATGATTGATAGAACAATAGAATATATAGGAAACTCAAAATTTTGAATCATGGATACATATATATCCTTAACATACTCAACCGGCTCCCATTATTGGTATCAAACCAATAGCGATTCATACAAGCTAAATCTTCTAATCGATAGTTAGGCCAAAAAAAGAACTTTAATTTAATTAATTCATTTTTTTTTATGTTAAAATGTTGACTTTCATCCAAAAATTGACTCCAGTTTTTTATCTTGTTCTCCTTGTAAAATAATGTATTTCTATGCACACCGTTGTTATTCTTTAAATTCAAATTGAAAGAAACGAGAATTCTCAATTCTCTACGACGTTTAGACGATAAAATTTTTTCAGGAACAAGCAAATCATAATTCGTTTTGTCTCCATTTTTAGCAACATTTTTTGGTTTTCGGTATCTTTGATTATTTTGGTGCTTACTTTTATGAACCAATGAAATACCTATGATTTGATACATAAAAAACTGTCCGTCATTTTTTAGAGATAGACGGGCAGGTTCGACAATTAATATTCCTTTTTTCATTAATTGTGTAAGATTTAAAGAGCTTCTCATTATATCCAGATTCATTTCTTTCCTTTGAATATAGGATATAGTAATTTTTCTTACATTTATCAGGTTAAGCAGGAGAGTATATATCTGGATATTATTCATCATTTTTTTATTCAATTGATTCAAACGTCCAGTCCATCTTAATTGCAAAGGAAAATCTCCTTTAAGGAATATTTTTAGTTTTTCGATCGATTCTAAAAAATATTCTTCAATATTGTTTTGATTCTTTAATTCAAAATATTGTTTTGCATTGGATGGGCTAAAATTTAAAAAAACCTCCTCTTGCTTTCCGTTGATATTTTGATTTTCATTAAAATTGGGATTTCTATTCAAATTAAAAAGAAGTAATTTGCTTGGGATAAACCAAGGTCTCTCTTTATATTTATGATAAAGTATCACAAATTCTGGAAAGAAAAAAACTTTCGGATTCGATATGGGGCAATTTAAGATTAAGATTTTTTCATTCATTCCCATCCAATCAAAAAGGACTTTTTTATAATTTATTTCGGAATTTGAATCAATCGGAAGATAAAAAAGACCATTATTATGAATTTTATCCATTATTTCCATTGTTTGGTCTTTATTAGGTTCAACCTTAATATTTTTCTTAATTTTCCACAAATATTTTCTATCTGTATTTTTTTCCATATATATAAATAGAATATCGCTTTTTGTTAGATAATTCTTGATAGGAATATGTTTGAGTATGTTAAAAAATTTTTCTTTATTTCTGTTGGAATTTTCTTGGTTCTTATTTGTTTCTAATGATGATCTATAAATATAGGAGTTCTTCTTAGTTTCAGAATGAATATATTTATAGGATAAAAGATCATATCTATAGTTTTTTTGAAAATTCTCCTCTTTATTTGGTAATAAATAGACTCTCTTTTTTTTTTTTTTGTAATCAAGTAATTGGTTTTTTTCAGAGGAATACCGTTTGTTTAAATCTTTATTTTGAGACGTATAGAATTGATTGATTCCATTTCCCCATTTTTGTCGGATTAATCTAGACGATGTAATCTGAGATAAATCGTATTGACAATGACCTCTTAACCAGTTTTTCCATGGATTCATTCCATAATTTGGAAGTTTCTTATGTCTTAATTGAGAATGCAATATTCCTTGTCTTGCAAAAAAATCCTTTATTTCGGTCTTAAGAAAAAGGGACTGGCCATTATATTGAAGAATCGATCGTAACTTATTGAAGTTAATAATTTTGTTTTGTGATAATTTTAAAAATACATACTTTTGTGACAAGTAAGATAAATAAAAAAAAATACGTGACTTCCGCTTACTGTTTCTAAGATTATCAAAAGCCCTTTTTATAGTCATAGGCCAAAAAAAGTCAATTTTATTTTCTGTTGGTTTCTTAAACCTCTCTTGATTTGTTTCATTATTGTCAATGTATTTATCATTATCAAGAATTTTTTTTGTTGATTCGATAAAAAGTTGTAGAGGGATTCTGCGCATATTAATGATACATAGAAAGATATCTATGTATATTTTTTCAATGAACAATTTAACTATTAATTTAATATTTTTTCTTTTAAATATTTTCAAAATTTTTGGGGCTGATTCTGTATTATTCTTTTTCTTTTTTTTCTTTTTCATTATTTCTATTTCATTTCTGATTGTGTTTCTTTTATCAACCCTCTCTTTCATTTTTTTTTCTGCCTGGGAATAATTTGTCCAACCTGTAGATCGAATTTGACTAGGCGATTCATGAATTATTTGATTGTTCATTATAGAATCCTTTTCTGTTTGAGTTTTACTTGATTCATATATTTCTCTCGGTATAAATTTTCTCGGTATAAATAATGGAATTTTCTTTTCTTTTAATTTTAAAAGTTCTTTTCTTAGTCGTTTTACAAATAAAAATGCTTTTCCTTCTTTCTTTAAATTTTTTTTAAAAAATTTTCGAACTCTAAAATTTAATTTTCTGATTTCTACCTTATAGTCTATATCTTTAAAAATGGGTTCAAAAAAGGAAGGTCTTTTTCGAGGAGGCCCAAAAGGATATTCCGTTTCCATTCCCGAAATTGTTAAAAAACAAGAATCGAATTCATCTTGTTGCTTTAGATCTCTATCAGAGAGTTCTAGCTTAGATCTGTGCGAAGGTTTCAAACGAAAAGGATATAGGATTTTTATCTGAAAACCATCGCTTAACCAATTTTTAGGAAATTTTGTTTGGGAGAATTGAAGACCATTATAGTCGCATTTTAGATAAATTTCTCTATTCAAATCTTGAAAATCCTCATACCATTCTGGAGATTGCCGTAATAAAATAAGGCCAATATTTTTAGCTATTATCAATAAGGGTAATTTAATATGTCTTCTAAAAATTGATTGAGTTAGTAACAGAAGACTTCTTGTTTTTTGTCCATATGGAATGTTCTCCCAAAATTCTATTACGTCTTCCTGGTTTTTTTTTTTTTTTTTGAATTGTTGATTGAAAATTTTGAATTGTGGCTTTTTAACCTTTTTAAACACCCATTTTCTAATCTTAAAAAAAAGTTTAAGTAGGTCGGATATAGGAAAAGGGAAATCTTCCTTTTTTTCCGAAAAAAGCGGGGAATGGCCATTTTTTTGAGACGGTACCCAAGTAATCATTTTACGCCTTTGCATGCGCCTAGATCCTTTGATTACGCCTCGACGAAAATCTGGTTCTTCAAAATAACTTATAAAACCCGGAGTTTTATATAATTTTCTATAAATATTGTAACTCTTGAAATTAGACTTCTTCAAATTTTTTAAAGATCGTTTCGAATCACTTAAAAGACCTCTAGGTTGAAATGCTCTTGTTCGAACCTGGTGCTCCACCCCTTGCATTATGCCTTCTTCTTTTCGTCGTTTTTTTAAACGTTGTTGCAACTCGGTGATTAATTTGTATGACCATCGAGGGGGTTTTTTACCGATTTCGTTTATTTCACTAGATTTTGTTTGACCCTTAGGGTTAGTTAGAATTGCGTTCAATGCAAAATTTAACCTATTATTTGAATCAATTTTGACTTGTTTTTTTTCTGATTTTTCTATTTTATGTTCATATTCTCGAGAATTAGGATAGGGAAGAAGCATATCATGAATTTTATTTAGTTCAGATGTTTTTGTACAATTTTTTATCGGAGTTTTATTTATGATTGAAGAATTTATGATTGAAGATGAAAACAATTTCTTTATTCTTCCACGATATATCCCAGTCAAAAAGGGATCATACATTTTAACTAGGAAATTCTTTTTGGTTTTAGTCTCAGCATTACACAACCTAGTCTTTGTTTCAAATATATTTAGAGAAAGACATACTTTCTCTAAAGCCCCAATTCTATTTATAAATTCATTATTTAAGTTGTTATTTTTCTCTTTATTGGTATAAATCCACCCGGTGTATAGTTCATTAGCGGATAGTTTTTCTAATGTAGACAACGATATACTTCTTGCTATCATTTCCCCAAAAGTTGACAAACTGGGAGGATATGTAAAAGATATTCTTTGTTTTCCATCACTTTGGCATGTATAAAAAAAATATTGTGACATTTCTTTTCTTACAGAGCCTTTCAATTTTTTATTTCTCTTTCTTATGTATCGTAATGGACGATTCCATCGGTTATAATCGAAAAAAAAGGTCAGAAGAGGTTTTTCAAAGAAAGAAAAGTATTTTTCTTCATTTTTTTTCTTTTTCTCAAGTATTTTTAAATTCCAATTTTCTTGATTTCCGTACATAT